AAAGACTCCAGAAGATATTGATCGTAAATAATAAGACTTTTTACGAAGAAACAGGAATAGATATTCACATTCATATACATAAGAATTATGTAGGAACCAAAAGAATCTTTTATTTATTTTTGAAAAGACGTAGATAGATTTCTTTGAAGTAATGAGATTATTCAAATTGTGATATTCGTGGAAAAACAATCGCAATAAATGCAAAGAAGAAACATCTTTGATCCAGCATTGAAGGATTTGAACCAAGATTTCCAGATGGATGGGATGGGGTATTAGTAGATCTGATACATAATTTAAATGTGATAATTTATCCTCTAAAAAGGGAAATATTGAATGAATAGATCGTAAATTCTGATATTTTGGTATTCTTTTTTCTTCAAGGGAAAATGCTAATCTCGACGAGAATGGAATTTCTAGAATGACTCCAAAACCTTCTGATACCATTCGAGAATAAAAATGAGAAGAAAAAGAATTCTTGTGCCCCCAAGATTCATTTTGGTTAGAATCATTCACCGAAGAAATCAAAGATTTCTGTTGATACATTCGAGTAATTAAACGTTTCACAAGTATTAAACTAGATTTATTGTCAGAACCAACAATTTCCACGGGTTCATAAAAAATAAAATTATTGAAGCTATGAGAATGAGCAAGTGAGTAAATATACTCCTGAAGGAGTAACGGATACAGGAAGTGCCGAAATCTATCTTTTTTCAATCTAAATATCCTTACAATCTTGCCCTTTAAATACATTTCTACTGTAATTAAAAAAGAGAGGCGCTTCTTTTCTTGTGTTATGAAATGATACATAGTGCGATATAGTCAGAACGGCGTATGTGTATGTTGTATATAGTATATTGTTTCTCTTCTACTAAGATAGTATTTAGAATAAAATAGTATAGCTTATAACTAAAATAAACTCTAATACTAGAGTCCAGTATTAACTAGTATTAATATATACTTTTATACTGTATTATATTATGATGTAATAAAAATAATGAGAATCTTAAGAAGTAAAAGATTATATAAAAGTAAGAACAAATAAAGAATATATACCCCGGAGACAGAGAGCCCAATCTACAGATCTACAGATCTTTTTCCTTTACCTTTCTATCCTATCTGGTTTTCTTTTCCTTGTTAATCTAACTAGGAATTTAGAATAACGATAAAAGAAAATAGAAAATAACAATAAGAAAAAGGGGTAAAAATCTTTTATTTTTGCAACCCAATCACTCTTTTGACTTTGGAAAAAGAAATTTTTTTTTATCACTATACTATTTCTTCTACACATCCGTCTCCAACCCACAATAAAGAATAATTAGGATTAATAAAAAAAAAGAATCAAAGGTGCACTCACAATTCACAAGAGAACCTTTTCCCACATCAGGCACTAATCTATTTTTAACGTATAATTAGTAATTGGATCGGGTAATCATTCAAATTAAGAAGGGAAGCTCGTTGCTTTTTTGTCTTACTCAAATTGGAGCCATAAGGCTCTATCCATTTATTCACTAGACCAAAAATAGTTTACTGAATTTTTAAATTGTTGTTCTAAAAAGAAAAATCGTCGTTCTATTTTTCTATTCTTTTTACGACATGCTCTTTTTTCCATTCATTACCTTTCAGGATCAGTCGTGGTCTTATAAACTCTACCAATAGTCTAGACAAATTTATTCATCAAAATGTGTAAAAGATCATAGTCGCAATTAAAAGCCGAGTACTCTACCGTTGAGTTAGCAACCCAGATCAATATAAAGTGTATATATGATCAAAATAAAAGAAATCCAGCAAACTCATCCATTTTACTAAAGTAAAGGAAAGAGCCAATAGGGAATGGGGATAAAAAGATCTATTTATATACGATCCAATTATATTCGTTTGATACGCTATTGTCAATATGAATGGACTTTTTTGAAAACAAATTTAAAGAAATTATATAGAAATTCGTGTTGGATTAGCACAACATAAATAATCAAAATTTGAGCGGCAAAAAAAATAAGGAATAAGGTAGAGTATAGAAAAAATAGCAGTTTTCTTTAATCTAAAAAAGAAAAGTACAATACAAGAAGAAAGATTACCCCCCTTGTTGGGGGGTTCCACAACAAGAAGTGAGAGAAAAATACAAAGAATAAAAATAAGTATGAATAGAACAATAAAAAATTATACAATGATTAGGTACTAGTTATCCTATCCTTTTTTTATTCATGATTCTTGTGTTCCCTTTCTTTTTTTATCAAAAGAAACTTGAAATTCTTTAAAGAATTCCGCCTTCCTTAAAATATCATAAACAGTTCCTGTGGGCTGAGCACCTTTTTCAAGGAAATATAAAATAGCAGAAGCATTTGAATAAGTTTGATTCTTTATCGGATCATAAAAACCCACTTTTTGAAGATCTCTTCCTTCTCTTCGGGATCGAACATCAATTGCAACGATTCGATAGATGGCTTATTGGGATAGATATAGATAAAAGATGCCCCCCCTAGAAACGTATAGGAAGTTTTCTCCTCATACGGCTCAAGAAAAAATGATTTTTCTGTCTATAATTTCTATTTCTATAGATAGAAATAGAAAGAGAATATGGATCCATAAAGAATTAGACTGTAATTTGAGCCTTTTTTTTTTACTTCTTTACAGAAAAAGAAATTTCATTTGTACTCCTAACTCGAGTTGTGTAGTTTTGAAAGAGTTCAAAAATAAATCCTTAAAATTTCTTGAGCTGTCTCTAACCTCTTTTTTTGTCTCCTTTCGGATATATTTTTTTTACTCGTTTTGATCCAATTGTTAAGACAAGTTAAAAGAGTGTTTCCTTGTTCCGGAATTTGTTGTCTTTGCTTTGCACTTTGTGAAATCATTGGGTTTAGACATTACTTCGGTGATCCTTACTCCTTTTCAAAAAGGCAGCAACATACCTTTTATTTTTTGTTCTTTCTATGGAAAAGGGAAAATCATACGAAAGATTGATCCCTTTGTGATACACTCTTAATCGAAAAAGTTCAAAAATTTCGACAAATTTTAGCCTCTCCATTTATCTATATTTAGATTAAGATTGATGATATATTTACAAAGTTGGTCTAACTTATTGATTGTAACTAACCCTAGATTATTCTCCCAATAAATGAATCAATCATTTTTACTCGAGCTCCATCATATGCTATACCTTGATATATATCATTAAGATCTTTATTTAGCAACCCAAGACAAATTAAATCAGGTTCCTAGCAGAACAAACTATGTCGAGACAAGAGCACCTTCATTCGTATAGAAAATGGTGGATGTCAGAATCCACAGCCAATCATGTCCTTCAAGTCGCACGTTGCTTTCTACCACATCGTTTCAAACGAAGTTTTACCATAACATCCTCTCATTTTATTTTAATTTTGAACCGTATGCAATTGATTCAATATGGAATCATGAATAGTCATTGACTGAACCGATACATAATAATCTACACTTATAGATAATTGTTTATCCGGAAAGGATTTCACTTAAAATTACCCCATATTTTCTCATATGAATAATATCACATGAAAAAAAAACAAATTAGAAACCTCAAAAAAAGCCTTTTACTTTACTTTCATTCAAATGAAAAATAAATCCCCATGGATGGATAAAAATTTTTATCCACTTTCAATAAATACTATCACTAACTTTACTAACTACTAACTAACTAATCAATATTTTATTAAAATCTTAAATATTAATATAAATCATAAATATTCAATTATACAATAATAGACTAATAAGATATTCTTAATAAGAAAAATAGACAATTAAGAAATTCGATTTTATGATTCTAATATTATGATTTACTTATTATTTACCATCTCGAATCAAATACGATTTTTATTTAATTGAAAAAAGAGAGATAGTTTGAGAATAAAGTTTCTTTGTTTTCATTATTATGGAGTAAAAAGGGAGTAAAAAGAATCTCGTGTAAGATAAGATGGATGCGAAAAGATCAGAATCCTCGTATTCTGATCTTTTCGCATCCATCTCCATCATATAAAAAGAATAATTGTTAACGAAAGTAATCACGAATTAAAGAAGAAAAAAAAAGATATGATTCTAAGAATCATTCTTAGAATTCAGATTGGATAACATTGTATCCAACATCCAACATAAAATTGTTGAATGAAATTCTCAATTTCAATAGAGAAGGATCTTTCGTTTCTTATGCAAACGATCTGGGACGGAAGGATTCGAACCTCCGAGTAACGGGACCAAAACCCATTGCCTTACCACTTGGCCACGCCCCATTTTGATTTGGTCTAAGAAAAACTAAGATAAATATTGGTTATTCGTCAATAACCAACCAAAAGAAATATAGGACGTTAGAATTCAACACAATAGATATAGAATCAAAAAGATTAATTGATCATTCATTATTTATAATTCAATTAATATATTGTATGAAAATATAATTCTTTGTATTATTATTTATCTTAAATTTTCCCTCAGAAAAACAACTCAATACAATCTGATAATTTATTATCATTTCAATTTAATTTGAATCTTTAAGAACAAGAAAAGAATATTTGTTATGTTTAATATCTTTAGTTTAATCTGTATCTGTCTTAATTCTACCCTTTATTCGAGTAGTTTTTTCTTCGCCAAATTGCCCGAGGCTTATGCCTTTTTCAATCCAATCGTAGACGTTATGCCGGTTATCCCTTTACTCTTTCTTCTCTTAGCCTTTGTTTGGCAAGCTGCTTTAAGTTTTCGATAAAAATGGAATCTCTATTCAATTCATAATTTATTTGATAAAAAAAGATGAGATTTTGATTCTGAAAATCAATAAGATTCATATAAGTCTGAACATTAGGAACCCTTGATTAAAAAAGCAAAATTTTGGTATTTTCTATTTTATATTGAAATTGAATAAGGGAAGGGGGAATGATCTTTATATTTAATAAGACAATCAGCTTATTTATTTTTTTGTTCTAACCTTTCCTTTATAAGATCCCATAAAATACCTAATTATAGATATGGATATGGCAAGAGATCTTTGGTAACGAAAAAATATGAATCTTATTACATTTGAAATTTATAGTGTCATATCAAAATAGTGTGTGTATAGTGTGTGTCGTAAAATAGGTGATCTATTTCCTTAAAAAAAAATGATCTTATCTTATCTTGGAGATTTGTAATGCTTACTCTGAAACTATTTGTTTACACAGCAGTAATATTCTTTGTTTCTCTCTTCATCTTCGGATTTTTATCTAATGATCCGGGGCGTAATCCTGGGCGTGAAGAATAAAAAAAGAGATGAGATTCATTTTTACTTTTTCCTTTCTTTTTTCATAGGTCAAAGATTTATAAAAGAAAATAATTGAAATTTCTTTCAATTCTAAAATCTCAAGTGATCAGGGGTCGGAGAGAGAGGGATTCGAACCCTCGGTACGAATTATTCGTACAACGGATTAGCAATCCGACGCTTTAGTCCACTCAGCCATCTCTCCTCATTCCAAATTGGAAATTCTTCATGTGATTTCACACGTAAAGATTTTATTTTCCTTCAATGATTCGAAACAGATTTCTCCAATAGAAAGAAGACCTTACTTCTTTTATTTTGTACAAAAGCCTGGTCTGGTAAAGTATAAGTACTGGCCAGGCCAGTACTTCTTTTGTTCCAACGAATAAAAATTGTTATTGAAACAAGAAGAGTAATTTTCATTGCCATTACTAATTTTACTAATTATTATAAATTCTTAAAATAAAATTATCTATTCTTACTGTATTCTATATTATAGTATATAGTAACTTATATAATAATATAATATTATATATTAATTATATTCTATATTAGAATATTAGAATTATAGTAAAAACAGTAAAAGTGTTCGAGTAATAGTATTACAGTATTTTAAGTATATAGTAATATAGTACTAATATCTTTCGTCTTTCTTTTCTTATTCTTAAGTATAAGATTTTGTTCTTCATTAATGAAGAACAAATCTCATTCTAAATGAAAGTTGAATCCCAATTTCACCGAATTCCTAAAATCTGGCGGTTCAAGTGAAGGGAGGTTTCAAAAAGGATACTTATGACTTTAATACACTATTGAAATTTGACTAAACTTTTTGCTATTCTACCTATTATTTCTTCAAGTTTTCAATCCCGCGCTGCGGCGGAACAAAATACATATTCATGCTAAAACCTTCATGATTCTGATGCTATTTTGACTGTGTCTAATTACTTTGTTGGACAAAAGATCCATTTATATCCAATAATGAATATGTAGCGGGTATAGTTTAGTGGTAAAAGTGCGATTCGTTCTATTAACAACTTCAATAGTTAAGGGGTCTTTCTATTTTTTTTTCATATTTCATATTCCGATCAAAAACTTTATTTCTTAAAAAGATTGAATCCTTTACCCCTCAATAGGACATTTGAGGTAAGAATATACATTCTCACGATTTCTATCCAAAAGGCAATCATAATTTTGATAAAAAAATTGGATTATGGAGTCGAGAAGCATAATTTCTTTGATTGGTTCCATTCTTCCAATTAAATGAGTATGAATAAAGGATCTATGGATTATAGTACAAAACTTTCAATCGTAACTAAATCTTCAATTTTTTAGCTAAAAAAGGGGGAGATTGAAGCCAAATAGCTAGAAAATGATGGTTTTGGTTTACTAGAACCCTCGGCTTCTTGTTTCAGCTCGGTAGAAACAAAATCCTTTTCCTTAGGATCCCGCGAGTCTAAAAGAAATAGGGAACGAAGTAACTAGACTAGAAAGATTTGATAGAATCCCCCTCTTCTATAGGGATCATCTAAAAAGCAAGTAGCTCTAGATGCATTCGTAAAAAAAGCTGACATAGATGTTATGGATCTCATTTTTTCTCTGGTGGGAATACATAGATCTTCCATAAAGGAGCCGAATGAAAACAAAATATCATGTTCGGTTTTGAATTAGAGATGTTAAAAATGATCAACCAACGTCGACTATAACCCCTAGCCTTCCAAGCTAACGATGCGGGTTCGATTCCCGCTACCCGCTATATATTATCACTTCATATGATATACAGATGCATTATCCTTTTTGATATGCATCCTTCTTTTAATTGTATTACCTAAATCCCTCTAATCCTTTTTTCTTTCTTCTTTTTTTTTTCAGAAAAGAGAATTCAAAAATAGGAATGAAAGGCGTCCATTGTCTAATGGATAGGACAGAGGTCTTCTAAACCTTTGATATAGGTTCAAATCCTATTGGACGCAATTTCTTTCTATATATCTATTCTAGATAGAGAATAGAAAAAAAGAAGAACTCTTTTTTCTAAAGGATAAAGAACCCTTTTTGAATGATTCAAATCAGAAATCTTTCTCGAGGATTTCTCTTAAGTAAGAATATAATAAAAAAGATCCTTTTACATTTATGTTTGTTCCTGAAGTAGAAAGAGTTCGATCTGTTCCTGAATAGCTTCTCTCAAAAGGGTTTCAGCTTCTTCGGTGAATATCTTGGTAGAAGATAGAATTTCTTGGAATTTAGGTTTATTCTTT